GATTCGTTGATATTTAAAATGTATAATTCAAGTAGGCAAATCGAAAAAAAAAAGATGGTTGAATCAAAATAATTCCTTTTTTAGTTCTATTTCTTTCAGAGGGTAATATGAATGTTCTATTATGTTCTATCAAAACACTAAAAGGTTTATACGATATATCCGGTGTGGAAGTAGGCCAACATTTCTATTGGCAAATAGGAAGTTTCCAAGTCCATGCGCAAGTACTTATTACTTCTTGGGTCGTAATTGCTATTTTATTAGGTTCAGCCATTCTAGCTGTTCGTAATCCACAAACCATTCCTACTGATGGTCAGAATTTCTTTGAATATGTCCTTGAATTCATTCGAGACGTGAGCAAAACTCAAATTGGAGAAGAATATGGTCCATGGGTTCCCTTTATTGGAACTATGTTTCTATTTATTTTTGTTTCGAATTGGTCAGGGGCTCTTTTACCCTGGAAAATTATACAGTTACCTCACGGGGAGTTAGCCGCACCCACAAATGATATAAACACGACCGTTGCTTTAGCTTTACTTACTTCAGTAGCATATTTTTATGCGGGCCTTACAAAAAAGGGATTGGGTTATTTCGGTAAATATATTCAACCAACGCCAATCCTTTTACCTATTAACATTTTAGAAGATTTCACAAAACCGTTATCGCTTAGTTTTCGACTTTTCGGAAATATTTTAGCTGATGAATTAGTAGTTGTTGTTCTTGTTTCTTTAGTACCTTTAGTAGTTCCTATACCTGTCATGTTCCTTGGATTATTTACAAGCGGTATTCAAGCTCTTATTTTTGCAACCCTAGCTGCGGCTTATATAGGCGAATCCATGGAAGGTCATCATTGACTAGTTTCCGACACAGTCTTTTTTAGCTTAGCCTGACGCAATGTATGCGCCGTTTGAGGTAATCCACTTAGGGAAGATAAATATACAAATAAGGTATAAATCAAGATATAGACGATCTAGAGTAATTGTAAAAAAGGTTACGATATTTTTTAGTTGTAAAAAAAATATGGATTGGTTTGCGTAGGAATGGGGGGTCGAACTAGGTGTATATAATCTAATCGCTATAAGACAACTCTTGTGAACCTTTCGAAAAATGATTCGAGAATCCCGATGACTTTAAGATACAATATTTGGTTTACGGTATGGGGGAAAAACACGTATATGTGATATTAGACATTAACTAGGTATATATGAACTAACGATATATCTAATTTGTCTTACTATTGTGAATTTAAATAGGGATTTCAATAGAAACCTTTCCATTTCGTCGGTAATTGTGAATTGCATATTGGTTGATTGTATCATTAACTATTTCTTTATTTTTGTTTTGGCGCGAGGAACTTATCATGAATCCACTGATTTCTGCCGCTTCCGTTATTGCTGCTGGATTGGCTGTTGGACTTGCTTCTATTGGACCTGGGGTTGGTCAAGGTACTGCTGCGGGACAGGCTGTAGAAGGGATCGCGAGACAACCAGAGGCGGAAGGAAAAATACGGGGTACTTTATTACTTAGTCTAGCTTTCATGGAAGCTTTAACAATTTATGGGTTAGTTGTAGCATTAGCTCTTTTATTTGCGAATCCTTTTGTTTAATCCCCAAAACACATATTTTTATTTATTTCCGTGGATTTGTTGATCTTGTTTTTTCGAATTATTTTAATATTGAATTCCTATAATTTAATTACTTAGGAACAACAACCCACGGAAATCCCTGGTTTAAGAATGAGGATCCAACTCACTTTTTTCTTTACCTTCTTAGTCCAATGGACGAACTTGTTTTAGGAAGTATTACAATTGTATTGTAACAAACGAGGTATTTCGCAACTGACCTGTATAAGACCTGGTACCTAATTCGAATCGAACTAATTCGAATCGAATAAGTATCAAGCTTATTGGAAATTTCCAATTATTGGAAATTTCCAATTGAAAAAAAATCCATTAAAATCCATTTCTAATATCAATATATTTTTTGACTCAATTTAGTATTTTCTATTTAGAAATTAGGGAAATTAATAATATAATAATAATAAAAGAATATAAGAAAGAATAGAAATAAAAAATAAGTAGTCTATCTATAACTAGAAGAAAACTATAACTATAAGAAAGAGGAGATCATATGAAAAATGTAACCGATTCTTTCCTTTCCTTGGGTTATTGGCCATCCGCGGGGAGTTTCGGGTTTAATACTGATATTTTTGCAACCAATCTAATAAACCTAAGCGTAGTACTTGGTGTGTTGGTTTTTTTTGGAAAGGGAGTGTTAAGTGATTTATTAGATAATCGAAAACAAAGGATCTTGAAGACTATTCAAAATTCAGAAGAATTACGCAAGGGGGCCCTAGACCAGTTAGAAAAAGCCCGGGCCCGCTTACGGAAAGTAGAAATAGAAGCGGATCAATTTCGAATGACTGGATACTCTGAAATAGAACGAGAAAAGTTGAATTTGATTAATGCAACTTCTAAGACTTTGGAACAGTTAGAAAATTACAA